TATGATTTTGCTTACTATACCCGCCGCTGTAGCATTATAAACATTATTGTTACTCTTGCTCCCGTCGGGATAAATCTGGCCCCTTCCCCTGTTCCCGCCTACGTATATGGGATATTTTAAGAAGTGAACGTCTTTCTTAGAAGCGGGGTCTGGGGAAAGAATAGGAAAGGTGATTTCACTATATTTTTGACCAGGAACAGGGCCTATCACAAGAATATTTTTTTTCGTGGGGCGATAGCTCTGAAAAGACAGATTGCTTATCTTTTCTTTAATCTCGGGCGATATACGATCGGGAGGGGCTAATTCAAACCCCTCAGGTAAAATTAGAACAGCTCCCACATTCAAGGCTCCTTTTTTACCATTAGCAAGAACTTGTTTCAGTTGCAGATCATAAGGAATTCGAACAACTGCTTCAAATACAGTATCAGGAAGTACCGCTTGTGGAACCTCGATATCCACGGGCTTGTTAGCTAAATGGCAATTGGCACATACAATACGGCCAGTCGCTTCTCGTGGATTTTCATAACTCTTCTGTGCAAAAATAGGATACGCATTTGAAATGGGCGCCCGAGTTATTATATATATTATGAGCGATACGGAAATGAATCGAATAATCTCTTCCTTTATCCAAGAAAAGGTATTTCTCATTTGCATGGTCCAATCATTGATCCCGAAGATTTCTACAATAAAATTGGATAAGTCACTAGTATAGTTCCCTATCTATGATTCTGTTATTTAGTGAAATAATTTTACTCGAATATTGAAGGAATCCACCGGGTGGGTAGAAAAAATAAGTACAATTTTGACTGTTTTACTTATGTTACAAAGTAACAAACATTATAATTGGATCGATCGATCATTTTTCAATCATTCATTGAATGATAAATCACTACAAGTGACGGAGATACACGATTTAAATAACGAAAAATCCAATATTTTAAAATTGTATCTAAAATGACTGGAAAAGTAGAAACAACACCGGATATAATTTGATCATTCTGAGCAAATCCAAAATCTTTGTAGATAGAGGCAATCAGTAGTTCCCAACCATGGGGCGAATGGAATCCTATACATAAATCAGTTAATAATAGAATAGAAAAAGCTTTTATTGTGTCGCTTAAATTATATAGAAATTCTTGAAGACAAGAGTTAAGAAAAATAAGTTCTTCATTACTTATTCTAGAATAAACACTTAGAATAATGAAAGAAATTATATTTGTTGAGAAATGTAAAATCGTATGGATACGACCCTCATTGTTCATCTTGATCAATTGGATCGTTTCGTTGTAGACTCCGACGTGAAGCTTTTGTAAACGTCTTTCCGGATATTCCTTTAGCATTTCGTCGAAGAGGGAGAGTTCCTCTAATTCTATGAATTTTTTTAGAATACTCTTTTCTTGAATATCATTCAAAAAAATTTCGGAGAGCCTAGTATTCCACCAATTATTAACCCAAGATTCCAGACTTTTATTAAATGTAAATGAGAGAGAGATCCACCAAGGCAAAAATACTATAGATGTAAGATATAGAAGGGAAATAAATGCGTTCTTTTTTGCCATTTGCTCGTCTATGAATTTTGAAATGAACTCATCTCATTTGTCGACTCTCTCTATACGATACTAAGATTTCTATCAAATATCAGTTCTATTACATTACAAGTTATCAAGTCTATTCCCCGTTTTATTTGTGATTCAGTACAATGATTGGTCCTTGAATTTAGAAAGAATACAGAAAAATAATAGAGAAATACAGAAATAGAATAAGAAAAATTCCACTTCAAATTGAATGAAGAAAGAAATAAACTAGAATATTCTATAGAATATTCTTTCAAAAGATATATCAATTGATCAAATTCGAAGCAATTGTCCCCTTTGGATGAATGCACGAAAGAGCCATTTCAAATAATATTTATTATTTGAAATTTAGGACGTAAAGAACTCCCGGTTTATCAAGATATCCAAAAATTTCGAAAAAAAAATTCGCTGGCATCCCCCAGTACAGGAATAATTAATAGAATTTTAGAATTTTCTGAAGAATACTGTGATGCTATGATCAAAAATGAATGTAAAAACAAGATAGAAAGGTTATCATTATAAGCGGTCCAATCGGTTGGTAATTAAAGAGCACAAAAAAAAGATAAAAAATGTTGATTAACAAAAAAGTAAAGATGATTTAAAAGAGAGACTCTATCTGTATTTACTAAATTAGCAATATTGAAAAAAAAAAAGAGAAATTCTTTATTCCGATTTGTTACTTGTTTCGTTACTGAATTGATTTAAGTGGATTTACATACTCATAAAAAAGAATTTATGGACAAAAATTCTTTCGCTTTATGATTGGTCCGTGTACGTTTACTTTTTTTTGTTCTAATCAGAGTTCGGCAGCAACTTCAGTTAAATTATGCTATAGAAAAAAGAGAAAGAGAATTCTTGAGTTATAGTTTTTTCCCTTTTGCTAAGAATAAGAAAGCATTCACCTTGTTTCAAAATACTTCAATTGGTACACGCAAGAAATAGGCCAATTCAGCAGCTTTCTGTTCAATTTCTCGTAAAGTCAAATTCTCATCGGTACGAGTCAAGGGAATGGACCCCTGGCCTCTGATTTCCATATAAAGGACACGACGAGCATAAATACCCTCTTTAATTTCTATTCTGATGGATTGAATGTCTTTCATAAGGAATCGGAGGAAGATGCGACGATTTTTTCCAGGAAATCCCCAACGAAAAATACATACTATTCCTTCTTTTATATCGAATCGATCATAACCACTACCCACATTCCACGAAATTGTGCACCACAAATATGAACTAATAAAAAGACCCGCGATTCCATAGAAAGACATCACGATTCCTTGTGGAAAAAAAATTATTTGCTGAGAGGGAAATAATGGTATAAGATTCCTACCAAGATAACTAGAAGTTCCAACCAATAAAAACCCTAATGAACCTAAAAAAAGAATAAAAGCCCAGCAGACATTACTCGGTTTTCGAGAACCCGCTAGAAGTTCTATCCATATACGGTCTGATCGCCAACTCATACTATACTAGATCTAGTTGCATTTTATTGTAATTGGGAGATAAACCCCAATAAATTTGACTTTAATCTTTTTGTTTCCGAAGTAATCCTCATCGACTAGCACTATTATGATGTGAAACTTTAGGAGTAATTCATCAATTGCTTAGAGAGAAACTAAAATAATAAAATCGTTTTATTATTATTTCTTATAGATATCCACAGACATTTAGATAGATTGACTTTACGTTTCAGAAATTCATCCCGATAATGATTTATCTTCAAATAGTTAAGTTATAATTAATTTTTTCATATATCGTGTTTATGCATACGGGCTTCTGCTCGGAGGAAGCTACACGTTATACTATATTCTACTACATAGAGAATTGTGCTATGATCCAAGTAAGCCTACTAAGTCTTGAAAAAAAATAGATAAGATTTAATCCCATAATATCTAAAAAATCTTGTTTTTTTGAACATGAAGAGATAAAGAAACCATTGCAATTGCCGGAAATATTAAGCCCACTAAAGGCACAAAAATAGCGGGTAAGTTGCTGATAGTTGTCATAGAATGAGTACCTCGATTTAATATTTGTACCTGTTATTTATCGTTATATTTTTTGTTATATTAACATTTTAACCTGTTATTGTTAGAAAAATATATTCTACTTCATATAGAATTATACTATTCTAGTAGAAATACTAATCTATATAGAGATACTAATATATAATATATTAAATAGATTCTATTTAAGTATATTAAAGTATATAACATATATAAACATATATAAACATATATTAAACATATATTAAGTAAGTATATTATTAAGTAAGTATATAATAAATGTAAATAAATAGCCTTATTCATCATGTCTATATGTTTCTACATGAAATATATACGATAATCCACTTTACTTTTTTTTTTATTATTTTATTCATTATTTATTTTTTTTATTATTAGTCTATTTTTATTTATCTATTCTAAATCTTTATTTAGTATATGTATATTAGAATTTTCTAATATTTAAACTTTAATAGAAAATTGAATAGTTTAATATATTTAATTTAATAATTTAATAAAGAAAGAGTTTCTTACAAATTACCGAAAAATTCGTTATAATACGATAAAGGGATTCTTAGTAAAACTGAGGTTCTCGGGGGATATAGATATAGAAAGATGTAGGATTCTCTTACCTTTTACCTTGCCTAATTTCACAGAAAAAAGAGAAAAAATTCACTCTTTTTTTGTTTGATAGAGATCTCTTGATTACTAATAAAAAATATCGATAAAAAAGAATAAGTAGGATTCTTTCTACAATTCAATCTTCTGTTACCTATGTTACCAAAGAAAAATCCATTTTTCGTATTTTGACTTTTATTCCTATAAACTAAATAATTACTTGGTTACCACCAAAAAAATAATAAAATATAGAACTTAATTTAATAATTTATTAAATTAAAGCTTTGTTTTTTTCTACTTGATTGAAGTTTGAGTCAAAGGAAAGAAAGCATGGAGCTGAAATAACTCACTCAGAACGCCCTTTAAAGGATTACGTGGTACGATTGGATCGAATAAACCCTTATGGAATAAATATTCAGCCACTTGTGAACCCTCAGGTACTGTCTTATTCAATGTTTGTTCAATTACTCTTTTACCCGCAAATGCAATATAGGCATTGGGTTCGGCAATAATGATATCTCCCAACATACCAAAACTAGCTGTCACCCCACCCGTAGTAGGAGATGTAAGGATTCCTATATAGAATAACCTTTTATTTGATTGATAATCATATAAAGCAGAAGATATTTTAGCCATTTGCATCAAACTCAAACTTCCTTCTTGCATGCGTGCTCCTCCGGAAGCACATACTAGAATAAGAGGCAAAAATTGATTGGTAGCATACTCGATCAAACGTGTGATTTTCTCGCCTACTACAGATCCCATGCTACCCCCCATAAACTGAAAATCCATAACCCCAATTGCTACG